GCCAACTACGCCAATAGCACTCATCCATAAACCGGTAACGGGTACAAATAGCATAAAGAAATGTAACCAACGTTTATTGGAAAAAGCAACACCAAAGATTTGGGACCAAAAGCGGTTAGCAGTGACCATTGAATAAGTTTCTTCAGCTTGAGTTGGGTTAAAAGCGCGGAAGGTATTTGCACCATCACCATCTTCGAATAGAGTGTTTTCTACGGTAGCCCCATGAATAGCGCATAACAGAGCCGCCCCTAATACTCCGGCAACTCCCATCATATGAAATGGGTTCAACGTCCAATTATGAAATCCTTGGAAGAAAAGGATGAATCGAAATATAGCTGCTACGCCAAAACTCGGCGCAAAGAACCAACCAGATTGTCCCAGCGGATAAATAAGGAATACGGAAACAAAAACAGCGATTGGACCAGAGAATGAAATTGCATTATAAGGCCGCAATTGAACAGACCGAGCAAGTTCAAATTGACGTAACATGAAACCTATTAGTGCAAAAGCCCCATGGAGAGCGACAAAAGTCCACAGACCACCTAATTGACACCAACGAGTAAAATCCCCTTGTGCTTCTGGGCCCCATAGTAGCAACAAAGAGTGTGCTAAACTATTGGCAGGGGTGGAAACCGCCGCGGTTAAGAAATTGCAACCTTCCAAATAGGAACTAGCCAATCCATGGGTATACCAAGAAGTTACAAAAGTAGTCCCTGTAAACCAACCTCCTAAAGCGAAATAAGCACAAGGAAAGAGCAATAGGCCGGACCATCCTACAAAAACGAAACGGTCCCTTCGTAACCAGTCGTCCATAATATCAAATAGATCATTTTCTTCTTTAGTAACTCTACCAAGGGCTATAGTCATAGTGATCCTCCTATTCAATTACTTCAACCATTTCCGAGCACCTCATATTACTTCCAAGGCATACGATAGTTTGATTATCTGTGGACGATTTCTTTCTCGTTCAATGCCCTTTTTCAACGGTCTCGAAGATAGAAATTTTGCATTTTTATCTATGGGGTCACGACCGAGGTCGTGGTAAATCCATGAATTTCATTCGATTCATTTTTCTTATACTTTCATTTTTCTTATACTATAGAAATAAAAAAATAAACATTTGAATTCAGCATTATTCCATGATTCCTATTTCAAAGCCTATTTTTGAAGGGAAAACCCAACCCCTCTTTTCTCATTCGCTCTCTATTGCATGGGTGGACGGAACAAAAATAGGATTCTGAAAAAAAAAAGAGATATTGAAAAGAAAAAATGACTTTCGAAATCCATTTTTATGTGTAACGGAAAATATTTGCCATTTCTTCTTATTCCTATAGAACGGCTAGTAACAAGAATATGAAATCGTAAATAGCGAAAAATTCTTGCCTTGCGCGGTCTAAGTCTAAGGAAATACAAAAAATCTGCCTATACAACAATTTCATCCACATCGAATTTTTATATCAGAATAGCGGATAGAGGCATCATTCAAGGGGTCAGGTCTACTTACTTTATCTTTCTTTCCAATTTTATGGTGGGTTTGATAAGAACTTTTTTTGCTTTGTTGATAAATAATCAAAAAAAAAGAGTTTTTTATATAACATGCTTGTTTTATTCTAACAAGTCCTGTATGGAAATGCCCGCTGAAGAGAAAATATATCTGATTGTCTCTCAGCCTATATCGAATTTTAGAAAGAAAAAACAAGAATTTTTTTCTTTTTTTTATTAACATTAAGAAAAAAGAATATAACTAAAATAGAATTGGCAATATAATTTTTATGCACTTTTGAAATGAAAGAAAAAGGAAGGATTTTTTGCAATCGTTATTTCTTGCCTCTGTCATATCAAGAAAACCTTTCGATTTGGAACGGGGAGAGATGGCTGAGTGGACTAAAGCGGCGGATTGCTAATCCGTTGTACAATTTTTTTGTACCGAGGGTTCGAATCCCTCTCTTTCCGCCCCCTCGGATCGTTTAGGACTTTCGAATTGTAAGGAATTCTGACCCCCGGATTTTCTCATAGATATGAAATAAATACAATTCTTTAAGAAAAAATTCCCAAAAATTTTGTATTTTTACTCCTCACGCCCAGGATTCCGTCCTGGGTCATTAGATAAGAATCCAAAGATAAAGAGGGAAACAAAGAATATCACGACTGTATAAACAAAAAGTTTGAGAGTAAGCATTACATAATCTCCAAGATTTTTTTTAAGGAATAGATTACCCATTTTTCCTTACCACACAGATCCACTAGGATGGGTTTTGTTTATTTTGACACCTAAAAATGAAAAAATCAATTCTTAAAAAAAATTGAAAGAATTGCTTTATAATAAGCACTCTTATCAATATCAAAAATTTTTTTACGTATTGTGTTGTGTGGTACCTAAAGGTACCTGCTCAACGTAGGTGCGGGGGGTAGAAAGGCTGATCCAAATTTATTGCTCCGGCTATACATTCAATGTAGAAGAATTTGAATTTTAGAATCGAAGGTTCATAATATAAGACTTCTTCGCTCTTATCCGTTTTAAATTTTTTTTTTTGGAATGAATACATCATTCAATTTGGCAGACAGAATAGTAAAGATTTCATCGAAAACTTACAGCAGCTTGCCAAACAAATGCTAATAGAAAAAAGAGTACAGGTATGACAGGCATAACATCCACGATTGGGTTGAAAATGGCATAAGCTTCGGGTAATTTGGCGAAGAAAAAACTAGTCGGATAAAGAACAGAATTAAAACAGATACAGGTTAAACTAAGTATATTAGGCATAACAAGCATTTCGTTCTTGTAGAGTGGATAATTAGATTTTGATTGAGTTATTTTTCTAAGGGAAAAAGGAAAAGAAAAGGTGGATTAAAAATCCTTTTTTCTTCGGACTTTCCCAAACACAAAATACCTCCTTGTATTCGCATTCTCAAATGCGAATGGAAGAAATTCGACTTGCATATAATATCTTAATAGAATTCCATGTAATGATCAATGCATTTTTTGGATTCTATATTATCCGCATGTCTAGAATCCTACCAAGAAAATATCTTTCATTTTTTAGGTAATTGAAGTGGGATTGACGAATAATATATAAACTAATAGTGTTTATTAGTGTCGCATAAAACGAAATGGGGCGTGGCCAAGTGGTAAGGCAGCGGGTTTTGGTCCCGTTATTCGGAGGTTCGAATCCTTCCGTCCCAGATTTTTTCTGATGAAACGAAAGATAGAATCATATTGTGCCCTGCATGACACAAAAGTTTATTAAAGAAAAAAATAATCTCTTATGAACTCTTAGATTAGATGCATTTCTAAGCATTCATTTTCTTTCTCAGAAAACAAAATCACGTGTCAAGTCCAGTCAAATTGAATATCTTGATTTTCATGAAAAATTTTGGTCTATCAGGCACATTCAGGATATGCCCCTACTACTCATTACTTATATGTGTATGTGTTTTGAATATGTGTTTTGAAATTTGAACTTCTTAGATAAACTTTATACTCCATATCCATGAAGTGGGAATTCTTACAGAATACGTTTGACACCCAATGTGAAAGAAAAGAAGTACCCCCTATTTATTTTCCCCGAACTAAAGTAAGTAAAAAAAAAAAGAAAATAAAAAGGGGAATATCCTAATTCTATGTTTCATGGCCAGATTAAAGAGTAGGGTGTTTTTAGTTTCAGCACAGGCCTTAAAACTTTTGACCAAGATCGGCATGAGAAAAAAGAAAAGGGTTTCCATTCTACGGATAGGGACTCGATTTTTCTATTTTAGGTATTATCTGGTTTGCACAAATATCCATTTCTAAATCAATGGAATGTGAGGATTAGAGATAAATTCATATATTCTATCTACTCGACTTTCGACTTGATTGAAAAAAAAAAAATTTATGAGGTAAAACACTGTATAAAAAATGAGACCTATCCCTTTATGATAGAGATAGATTTTTGTGTTGTATTATTAGTAAAAAGGAAAGAGGGTCCTTCTTTGGTTAAGCGAAAAGGATCTCGATCTGTGATTCTTTAAATATCCAGAATGATCCATTCTGGTAAGGATAAGGTAAGAACTGTTCGTTGGATAGAATGGATTCAAAAAAAATCATACTTTTCTTATTTTTTATTTTTAGTTCTTTCTTTTAGGTAAAAGAAAAAATGCTATAAGTAAAAGCAAAGACTTTAATAAATAAGTCTTAAGCAAACTATTTTATTCTTCTTTTTCGAACTATGTTTCATTCATATCATAGAATATGGGTTTAAATAAATTGGATCTTTGCAGAGTCTTCCCCGATAAATACTTATTTCTTTTATCTATATTTTTCCATAGATAGGAAGTTTGAATTAGTATACAAAACCAATGACTATTCATGATTCCATCCATATTGGATCAATTCTCGATACCACTTTGCAATGAAATTAGAGGAATGTTATGGTAAAACTTCGTTTAAAACGATGTGGTAGAAAGCAACGTGCGACTTGAAGGACATGATCGATTGTGGATTTTGCTATCCATCATTTTCCATAGTAATGAAAATGCTCTTGGCTCGACATAGTCTGTTCTATTTGTCCCGAACCAAATTTGCGCTGTGTTGTTTGATAGTACACGATGGAGCTCGAGAGGACAGAATCTCTTTTTTATCAAGGGAAAGAATCTAGGGTTAGTGAAAACTAATAAATTAGGCCAACTTTGTCAGTATATCCTTAATATAGAAATCGAAAGGTTAAAATAAGAAAAAAGTCCAATTTTTGGAGATTGGAAAAACTTTTTCGATTAAAATAAATAAAATAAAAGTCGATCCGAAAAAATCGTTCATATTCGATTTCTATAGAAGAGGAGAAGAGGGAAATGCCTTATCGAAGGAAATAAGAAAAAATAAAGGGTATGTTGCTACTCTTTTGAAAGAAAAAAGAATAGGAATTCCCGAAGTAATGTCTAAACCCAAGGATTTCAAAAATAAAAGATAAAGAATTCCGGAACAAGTAAACACGATTTTCAACCGTCTCAACAATAGAATTAGATCAGAATAAGGAATAAAAGTAAATTTGTTCGAGATGAGATAAAGAAAAGAGTTTAGAGACGACTCAAAAAATTTCGAAGGATTTTTCTTTTGAAGTCTGTCAGTCAAAATTAGCCAACTTGAGTCATGAGTATAAATGAAATTTGTTTTTTCTTTTCCGTAAGGAAATTAATGCAAGTCATAGTCTAATTTCTATCTACTTGTATTATAAGAAATTCGAATCATTTTCTCGAGCCGTATGAGGATAAAACCTCCTATACGTTTCTAGGGGGGGCTTTGTTTATCGACATCTATCCCAATAAGCTGTCTATCGAATCGTTGCAATTGATGTTCGATCTCGAAGAGAAGGAAGAGATCTTCGAAAAGTAGGTTTTTATGATCCGATAAAGAATGAAACTTGTTTAAATGTTCCAGCTATTCTCTATTTCCTTGAAAGGGGTGCTCAACCTACAAGAACTGTTTATGATATTTTAAGGAAGGCAGAATTCTTTAAAGATAAAGAAAGAACTTTGAGTTAATTGAAGAACTAAATGAATAAAAAAGTAGGAGAGGGTCATTAGTACCCCTTAATTATTTAGACACAGTTTGCCTCTTTCTTAGTCCTATTTTTTTTTTGCTGCATTTCTATTTATGTCGTGCCAATTCAACAAAAGTCCTTATTTTATTTTCTTTTTGTATCTAATTGGTTTTCTTACCATTGTATTTCCATTGACAAAGATCTATTGAACAAATAGAATTTGTAGATAGATGGGTCTCTTTATCGTCAACCCATATTAGGTATTTATTTCTGTCTACACTCCTATCAAATGATAGGGTTGCCCCCCTTGCATGTACTCTCATACAAGATTTTTTTATTTAAAGAAATAAAACTTGCTAAAAAAATGACAATTTTACTATTGTGATTGGGGCCGCTCTTTTTTGAACCTTAGTGAAATTTAACCGGATCTTTTCATTTTGGTATTTGAGTGTTTTTAATGGGTGATAAAATCTTTCTTTTGATGTCTTGCTAATTCAATGTTTTGACAGGAGCGTCCGGTGTAATCCCATCGATTTTTGGATTTCGATCGTATCTAAGAACCTATTTTATCTGGGTTGCTAACTCAATGGTAGAGTACTCGGCTTTTAAGCGCGACTATGATCTTTTACACATTTGGATGAAGCAACAAATTCGTCCAGACTCTTGGTAGAGTCTAGAAGGCCACGACTGATCCTCAAAGGTAATGAATGGAAAAAATAGCATGTCGTAATAATATCAATTTTTTTTTTGAATATAAAAATTCCGATTTTCTAGGTCTAGTGAATAAATGGATAGAGCCTAGCTCTAATTCTGGTAAAATAAAAAGCAACGAGCTTAACTTCTTAATTGGAATGATTCCCCGATCTAATTAGACGTTAAAAATAGATTAGTGCCTGATGCGGGGAAAGGTTGGGTTTTCCTATGAGTGGACCCTTGACTTTTTTTTTAGAAATCCTAATTATTCATGATTATGGATTGAAAAGGCATATTATGAATTGAATGTGTAAAAGAAGCAGTATATTGATAAAGAGACTGTATTCCAAAGTCAAAAGAGCGATTGGCCTGCAAAAATAAAAGATTTGTTCTTTTTTTTTTTTATTAGAACAAACATAAACTAATTGGATAGAAAAGGAGCGGAAGAATATCTATGGATTAGACTCCCTTTCTTTCCAGGGTTTGTATTAAAAAAAGCAACACCCTGTTCTGACCATATTGCACTATGTATCATCATTTGATAAACCGAGAAATGCTTTTTTCTCTGATTCAAGTAGAAATACAAATGGAAAAATTCGCAGGGTATTCAGAAAAACAGAAATCTTGTCAACAATACTTCGTCTACCCACTTCTCTTTCAGGAATATATTTATGCATTTGCCCATGATTATAGATTAAAAGGTTCCGAACCTGTGGAAATTCTTGGTTGTAATAACAAGAAATTTAGTTCGCTACTTGTGAAACGTTTAATTATTCGAATGTATCAGCAGAAATTTTGGATTAATTCGCTTAATCATCCTAACCAAGATCGATTGTTGGATCACAGCAATTATTTTTATTCTGAGTTTTATTCTCAGATTCTATCTGAGGGGTTTGCAATTGTTGTAGAAATCCCATTCTCGCTAAGAGAACTCTCTTGTCCGGAAGAAAAAGAAATACCAAAGTTTCAAAATTTACAATCTATTCATTCAATATTTCCCTTTTTCGAAGACAAATTTTTGTATTTACATTATCTATCACATATAGAAATACCCTATCCTATCCATTTGGAAATTTTGGTTCTACTCCTTGAATACCGGATCCAAGATGTTCCATCTTTGCATTTATTGCGATTATTTCTCAACTATTATTCGAATTGGAATAGTCTTATTACTTCAATGAAATCTATTTTTCTTTTGAAAAAAGAAAATAAAAGACTATTTCGATTCCTATATAACTCTTATATATCAGAATATGAATTTTTCTTGTTGTTTCTTCGTAAACAATCTTCTTGC